CAATTCCTTTGTTTGTGGGATTATTTTCTCACGAGAGATAATTAAATTCTAGAATGGATTGCTACCTATGCCTAGATCTCGGATAAATGGAAATTTTATTGATAAGACCTTTTCAATTGTAGCCAATATCTTATTACGAATAATTCCGACAACTTCAGGAGAAAAGGAGGCATTCACCTATTACAGAGATGGTGCGATTTGATTCTTTTTTCCTTTTTTTTTGCTCTCAGTCTTAGGAGAAAGACACATTCTTCGGATAGAAAGAAAAAATGGAAAAAAACCTACGCTTGCTGAAGGTGAAGTTTGTGGAAATAAAATAATTAATTCCTTCTGTCGTGTATCCCCGATTAATGCAGCCTCATATGCTTGAATTTTGGATTTATAGTATTAAGCGAAAGGTTATACCTATACGTATGGGTTAGGTCAACTCTACTCCACTAGTACCAATGGGCGGCATGGGGGAAGAAGCACTACGTTTAGGAATCAACAACACGAAAACTTTGTTAAAAAAAGAATATCCCCCCCCCCTTCCTTATCGGGATCGGGACTAAGAAGAATGGTTGGGACAACAAACATCCATCTCGTTCGTATTTTGGATACCCGTATAACCATCGAAGACTGTTGAAGTGACTAATTCCAGGAAATTAAGCGGCGTTGAGGACAAAGAAATTGTTGGAGTTACCATCTTTTTTATCCAGTACCAACATACTTGATGTTAAGAAAAGATCTTTTACAGGAAGGTTGGCTAGAGATTTATTGTAAAAACACTAGCCCTGCTCAGTTCATAATGAGAATACTGCAATCTTTTTTTATTCTATGTATTTTTATCATTATGCACATAAAGGAGGAGCCGTATGAGATGAAAATCTCACGTACGGTTCTGGAACGGAGATTCTTTGAACCGAATGACGACCGTAACGGATGTCGGCTCAATCCGAAGGAAATTATGCGGAAGCTTTACAGAATTATTATGAAGCTATGCGATTGGAAATTGATCCCTATGATCGAAGTTATATACTTTATAACATAGGCCTTATCCACACAAGTAACGGAGAACATACGAAAGCTTTGGAATATTATTTTCGGGCACTAGAACGAAACCCGTTCTTACCACAAGCTTTTAATAATATGGCCGTGATCTGTCATTACGTGCGACTATCTCCACTATAGAAAGAAAAAAGAAAAGAAAGAGCAAATCCGCTAATAAATACTAGAAAAAAAAAAAGGATTTCTACATATATATCGTCCAAAACAACGATTTTTATCAGCTGTAGCAAAGAAAGAAACTTCATAGAAGTTGAAATATGAAGAAATAGATATGCCTAGATACTTTTTTTTTCTATGGATAAAAGATCTAATTGATAGAGAAAGCACCGTAAAGATCAATTAGCGAGGTTTTGGGCCAATACAAGAAGAACTGCTTACTTATATCATGATAGAAAAGTTAGGAATCCACTTATGTAATAGAGTTGATCCCCTAAAGTTTTGAGCAGCGGTGTAGTATCAGATCCCAAAGATAGTAAGTCTTTTCTTTTTTATGAAGAAAAGAAAAGTCTTTTTCACGGATTCTATAGAAATTTATATATCATATATGAAAGTATATGATATAGGAAATCGAGATAGTTACCTTTCAGAAAATTATAATGAGAGTGTAAATGCCGATGCTTTATTCTTCTGAAGGTAGGAGAAAAGATAAAACTATAAAGCGGATTCCTTTTTTTATTAATCCAAATTCAAGTTTGAAACTCATGTAATTATACTCTTTTTTTTTGTTAAATAGATCTAATAAAAAAAATGGGGCACGAAAAGAATTGACTGCTGAGCCGTATGAGGCAGGAAACTCTCAAGTACGGTTCTAAGGGAAGGGAATTTACTCACCTATTCCGACCGCGGAGAACAGGCCATTCGACAGGGAGATTCGGAAATTGCGGAGGCTTGGTTTGATCAAGCCGCTGAGTATTGGAAACAAGCTATAGCCCTTACCCCTGGTAATTATATTGAAGCGCAAAATTGGTTGAAGATCACAGGGCGTTTTGAATAAGAGCACTCTGTTTATTATTTTATTATTAGTATTGTATTATTTTTATTATTAGTTATTATTATTAGTATTATTTATATATTTTTATATATATTTCTATTTTTCTATTTATAGATTTTTCTATTTATAGTATTATAGTATTATAGTCAATTTTCTAATTAATTTTTTGTTGTCCCCATCAGTCAAGTCAAATAAAACAGATCATTTCTCTAGGAACAAACAATCAACGAATTTCATTATATCACTTCTAAGATCGTTCTATTTCGTCTGGTATTTCGTAGGGATAAATGATACGCGGATACAGTAGAGAATTCGATTTTTTCCGCTATTGAAACTAAAAAAACTAATAAAAGAGACTCTCAAATGACTAAATATAAATACCGGTATGTACCCTAGTAATGCTAATGACTGTTCACGTGATTTGAAATAGAGTACATAGTAATATCTTCTATGTAAGACATA